CATCTTTGGACCAAAAACAAGCAAGGGGTGGAATACCGCAAAGAGAAAGTGTACCTAATAAAAAAGAATTTTTAGTAATTGGTAGATGTTTTGTTAAACCTCCCATAAGCACCATATTCTGACTTTTTTTTGGACAATATCCAACAAGAGTTTCCATTGAATGAATAACGGATCCCGATCCTAAAAACAATAATGCTTTGGAATAAGCATGAGTAATCAAATGAAATAAAGCACTGCGATAAGACCCCATACCTAGAGCTAACATCATATAACCCAGTTGAGACATTGTGGAATAAGCTAAACCCCTCTTAATGTCTTTTTGAGCAAGAGCTAAAGTAGCTCCTAAAAAAACTGTTATTATCCCTATCAAAGAGATAAAATTCATTATGTGGGGTATGACTATGAAAAGAGGCATAAGTCGAGCTACAAGAAAAATTCCCGCTGCTACCATCGTAGCAGCATGTATAAGGGCCGAAATAGGAGTTGGCCCTTCCATTGCATCAGGTAACCATACATGAAGGGGAAATTGTGCAGATTTCGCAATCGCACCCGCAAATAATAGAATAGCGCACAAAGTAACAAATAAAAAATTGACCTCATTATTCGAAATCAAGTTATTGAATATTTGGAATAAATCACGAAATTCGAAACTCCCCGTTATCCAATAAAACCCTAAAATGCCTAATAATAAACCAAAATCGCCAACACGATTAGTTACAAACGCCTTTTGACAAGCCTTTGCTGCAACAGGTCGTGTGAACCAAAATCCTATTAATAGATACGAACATATTCCAACTAATTCCCAAAAAATATAAATTTGTATCAAATTTGAACTAGTAACTAATCCCAACATGGAAGTACTGAAAAAACTCATATAAGCAAAAAATCTCAAATATCCGTGGTCATGAGACATATAATTATCACTATAAATAAGAACCATAATTCCAACAGTAGTGATTAATATTAACATAATAGAAGTAAGTGGGTCGATCAAGTATCCGAATTCTAAAGAAAAATCATTATTGATAATCCAAGACCATACATATTGATAGACATAACTGCTATTTATTTGCTGAATAGACAGATTCATGGAAAAAATCATGACTATACTTAACAATAAAACGCTCTGAAAAGACCACATACGACGAAGACTTTTTGTTGCCGTCGGAAAAAGAAGAAGTCCCAACCCTATTAACATAGGAACTGGAAGTGGAAGGAAAGGTATTATCCACGCATATTGATATGTCTGTTCCATAAAAAAAGTTTTTTATTCTTAATTAATTGTTTCCGATTCACTGGATCTTACCTCGTTCGAAAAAAGTCAATAAAAAATCAAGATATGCACTAACTTATTTAATAATTTTAGATTAGTATTTATTCTGAGTCTTTTCAAAATCGTTCAAATATTCAAAACAAGAAGTTACAATTGGTCAAATGAGATGACCAAGTTAGATATAAAAATGAATACTTATAACATGAAAATGCAAATCTAAATTATTATTACGAGAATTTTTCGTAATAATAATTTAGATTCATAGAGCAAGGATAAAAAATTACGCTAAAAAGAGTACTTGATGCTGATATGAATTATAGGATTAACTAAGGTCATCGGTCTAATGAAATAAAAACTCTTGAGTTTAGTTAGTTTCTTTCAACGCATTAACTAATTCATTATGGGATTGATTGTTTTCCATTTCAATCAAAACGATTTCTTAGTAAACGTTAGAATATTATAGATCTAAAATGAACTTTTTTTATCGAGAAAGGGTAAAAAACGACTGAGATATTTTTTTATCAAACCACGTATCCTTTAACAGATTTATTAGTAATCTCATTCGAATTTTCAAATTGAATTTAGGTGTATTCTTTTCTCGAGTTTGACTAAAAAAAGACTCAAGTTTTTTTTTAGGCAAAAGTTTACAATCCTTTGAGGCATTTTATTACGTGTAAATAAAGTCTAGAATGACGAAAATCAAGGTCTTTTAGGTTCTTTCTTTATTTTATTAAATTTTATTTTTATTAAATTTTATTAAATCATTAAGTTTAATTTCTATGACCTAGTTCCAAACCAAAAATTTTTGGTTTGACAAATATTGTATGGAATCCAAATTTTATTATTTCGAGTAATTTTTGATCCAATGTAATTTTTGATCCAATTTAACGGATCTTTCACATATCTATATTTCTTTTTTATGAAGAGAATATTATTTATAGAAAAAATAGATAATGAATAAGAAATAATAATTTGTTTTGAATAATAGATGTCTTTCACATCCAACTATAACAATGATTTTCAAATGGCAGTTCCAAAAAAACGTACTTCTATATCAAAAAAGCGTATTCGTAAAAATATTTGGAAAAGGAAAGGATATTGGGCGGCGTTAAAAGCTTTGTCATTAGGGAAATCTCTTTCTACTGGGAATTCAAAAAGTTTTTTTGTACGACAAACAAATAAGTCCTAAAATATTGGAATAATCGGAATGGATTTGACTCAAAAATT